AATTTATCTTATCGGCGTATCGTATAAAAAAAAGAATAAAAATTTATCTTATCGGAAATGCTCAGGAAGAAGGGGTCATCTTTTTCTTTCTTTTTTAGGGACAAGAAAATCTCATCTATCGGTTCATTGTACATATCTATTTTAGTTAGGAATTCCGCGTAAAGTAAAAAAAAATACAAATGATCTTGAACTACAACATCTGACCATACATATATGTATTACAATAAAGAAGGAGGATTTTCAATGCGAGATATAAAAACATATCTCTCCGTGGCACCTGTGCTAACTACTCTATGGTTTGGGTCTTTAGCAGGTCTATTGATAGAAATTAATCGTTTATTCCCAGATGCCTTGTCATTCCCTTTTTTTTCATTCTAGTTATTAATATGCGAAGAAATGAAGAAAATTAGGGATACAATTCTACGTGACGTGACTAAAATTTCACCCCTTCCTTTTTTTTTTCAGTTCTTTAGGATAGGAGGAGGATAGGAAGGAAAGAAAAAAGAAAAAGTGTATTGAACCTCGACAAAAATCTGGTGAATCTAAGATCGAATTTTGGGGAACAGAAATGGAAATGTGTATCCAGATCTAGGGCAGAATCCACGAAATCATAGCATAGAAAGAAGATACTTAAATGAAATATTGGGATTTAAGATAGGAATAATTGATAGTTAGAAAGAAATTGTATTACTTAATTATTACTTTATTATTAATTATTACTTAATTAATTATTACTATTACTCTATTAATATTAATTGTAATTATATAATTACAACACATACAACACAACGAAATCTTTAGAAATGAAAATGGAATTTCAAGTTAGTAACTTCTATTGATTTTCTTATTGATTTTTTTGTTCTTTTATTCTTCTTCAGTTCGGGTCGAAAATAGAAGAAGTTAAGTCGATCCAAAATTAAAAGGGGGTTCATGGCCAAGGGTAAAGATGTCAGAGTCAGAGTTATTTTGGAATGTACCAGTTGTGTCCGAAATGGTGTCAATAAAGAATCGCCGGGTATTTCTAGATATATTACTCAAAAGAATCGACACAATACATCCAGTAGATTAGAATTGAGAAAATTTTGTCGCTATTGTCACAAGCATACGATTCATGGGGAAATAAAGAAATAGATGGAACGGAACGTGTGCGCGATCTTTCCAAGGAACAGGGAGAGGAAGAACTTAACATATTTAAGTTAACATATTTAACTTAACATAAATATAACATATATAATATACATAATATATACAATACAAATCAAACCCGATTTCATTTTCATATATATATATATAATACATATGATATGTATTATATATGATATGTATAATATAAACGATGCGAATCAAAGCCTATTTCGGTCAGATCTGAAATGAATAAAGAAATAGAATTTTAGAGATAAGGAATAAACCATGGATAAATCCAAGCAACCTTTTCGTAAATACAAGCGATCCTTTCGTAGGCGTTTGTCCCCAATTGGATGGGGGGATCGAATCGATTATAGAAACATGAGTTTAATTAGTCGATTTATTAGTGAACAAGGAAAAATATTATCTAGACGGGTGAATAAATTGACCTTGAAACAACAACGATTAATTACTATTGCTATAAAACAAGCTCGTATTTTATCTTTGTTACCTTTTCTTAATAATGAGAAACAATTTGAGAAAGCCGAGTCGATCCCCAGAACTACTGGTCCTAGAACCAGAAATAAATAAACATACTCCTCAATTGACTCAAAACTCCAATCGGAACTCAAGCTCAGATTGATGTTTTGTTCAAAAGGCCTAGAATCCCGATTTATTTCTTGTGTTATAAGAAATAAAAAATGGGGGAAGAAGAAATCTTTTTTTTTATTGAAACATGTTCGTTCATTCCTACTACTTATCTTACTTAATTTTTTTTATTCTATCTTCCCGGAGTTCATTCTCCGGGGAATTCTGTTTCAATTTCAATCATTTCTGTATTATATTTGATAATATCATATCCTTTATTTGATAATCTGATTGGAAATCATGTAAAGACAATTCTTATTTGATATAGATATTTGCGCAAGTATTTTACGATTAAGAAGCAATTGCTTCTTGTACAGATTTGGTATTAATCTACTATAATTATAGAATACCTTATTCTCACGAATTACTGCATTTATTCGAGTGATCCACAAACTACGAAAATCCCTCTTTTGCCTGCCTCTATCTCGATGAGAGGAAACCAAAGCTCTCATTTTCTGTTGAGTAGTCGTTCGAGTAAGTCTTGAATGAGCCCCAATAAAGGTTGATGCAAATAAACGAATTTTTGTTCGACGTTTCCGAGCTGTATATCCTCGTCTAACTCTGGTCATTGAATCAAATTAAACCTTAATGAATAACTAATTGATTTCTCTTCTTTCAGTCATCCTTTACCCCCCGTCAATTAATAACAAAACGGATTATTCCGATATATAAAATAAAAATTCCAATGGCTTTTGCTACTATGACTTTCCCCAACCACGATTTTTTATTCCTTCCAGGCATTTCACCTGGAAATAAGAAATTCTAACGATACCAAATAAAAAAAAATAGTGGGTTCCATCGTTTCTATGGTTACTTTTTTTTTAAAACGGTGAGGTCCTCTCTATACACCGGAGCCTCTTCTTTCATTTTATCAAATGTTATTGTTAACTTGTATAGTTCGCACTCTTTGGCTCTACCCATCAATTATACAGTAATAGTTCTTTTCACAATAAGAGTTATCCATACAGTGACGGCATTTAATTATGAAAGTTGGCTAGGTAGCTGACCCTGTTAGTCCGTTCTTTCAAGAATAGGAGTATAACCTTTTTGCTTCTTATAATACCATTTCCTCCGCTTAATGGATAACCATTTGCCCCCAATGGGGAATTGCTTTTCATCTCAAATCTAGGTGATTGGATTTGCACCAATGTAAACCATAAATTCCAAACACAATATAGGTATATGATAGATCTTCTCTATCTATCCTATTCATTGGTACTGGTCATTGATACTGGAAAATTGTCTCATTTGTTCGAACTCATGATCTGAACGAGTCGCACATACACCCTAGTGCATGTTCCTCGACGCTGAGGACATCCTCTAAGAGCGGGAGATTTCGTGACATTTCTTATTGGCTGTCTTGTGTTTCTAATAAGTTGTTTAATAGTTGGCATGTCGTATGTATATATAGAATTCTAGAATGGAATGGGTTGGTTTAGATCGATCTTAACCTGATGATTGATGATCATGAATTTTTTTTCTATTCAATATCAAATCGCAGAAAATTCGAATTATGGTTTGAAATGGATTTACATGAAATCCCTAGTATTTTCATTTTCGACCGCTACAAGATCAACAATGCCATGAACTTGGGCTTCTGTTGCTGACATAAAAACATCTCTTTCCATGTCTTCGGATACAACCCATAAAGGATTACCCGTTCTTTGTACATAAACCTTTGTGAGGGTTTCGCGAAGTTTCAGTAGTTCTTCCGCTTCCAGGATAAATTCGCCTGCTTGTGCCTCATAAAAAGAACTAGCAGGTTGGTGAATCATAACCCTGATGATATTGATATAACATCATGAAGGGTTCTTCTATCTTGCATGATTGGGCTAAAGTAAGGGATAAAAAAAAATATAAGAAAAAAGAATAGAATTGTACAACCGTACAGGCATCTTTTGTGCATACGGCTCTACAATGGAATTTACTTTTTCTTTTTCTTCTCTTCTATTCTATTGAAGAAAGAAATAGAATCCATCCGATCCGGATCGTTGAATGATCCATTTACCACCCTTCCTTTCGTAGGAGTAAAAAAAATACTATGATGGTTCTGTTGCTTTATATATTTATTTTGTCTGTGATTTAGCAATCCCAAAGTTCCTTTCTGATACGATCAAATAAGGAAAAAAATGATCTTTTTTTTTTCATTTTTGTACTTTTTCTTTCATAACATAAATATCAGAAAGAGAATTCTGGTGTGAAAAAGAATGGTTTGTGACGCTGAAATGTACCCCCGACACATAAGATCAAATCCGAAATGACCTCTATTTCATACTACTATCTCGACATAAAATCTCATGTTATGAAAAAAACAATAATGGTTTGCTCATATCGAACTCGAAGTGCCATGCTATTATTACTTATTATTCATATTCAATATGGCGAAGGCATAGTCTTCCTTTTTTTTTTCAAATAAAAAAACTCATTGGCGCCAAGCGTGAGGGAATGCTAGACGTTTGGTAATTTCTCCTCCGACCAGAATGAAAGATCCCATTGAAGCGGCTAATCCCATGCATATTGTATGCACATCGGGTGGCACAAATTGCATAGTATCATAAATGGCTATTCCTGGTATTACCCATCCGCCGGGAGAGTTTATAAATAAATAAAGATCCCTAGTATCATCTTCTATACTGAGATATACCATGAGACCAACAAGTTGATTCGAGATCTCGCTATCAACTTCTTGGCCTAAAAAAAGTAATCTTTCTCGATGAAGTCGGTTGATTAGGACAAAATTGGTTCCCTTAGGAACCGTACGTGCACCTTTGGATGCATACGGTTCAAAAAAAAATTGCGAAAAAAAGAATCAATGTGTCGATTCCAGTTCTATTTCTTTTTTTTTCTGTAACAGGTTTTTGTTTTTCTAATGAAGGGGGTTTTCTTCTTCTATTTTTCAAAAAACATAAGATGAGTTTTTGTTCCCTTACCTATAAAAAAAAAGAATTTACTGAACTTATTGAACTAACCTCTCATTGATGTATTGTTTCATCGAGATTCAAATCACGATGTCATTTTATTGTTCCTGAATGGGCCCTTTCCATTTTTTTAGGTTCATGTTTGTTCTACTCCGGGAAAAGATCTGCCCGAATTCTATTTGTACATATAGGGCAAATGATCTCAGTACCACTTTTTTTGTTACGACTTCCTTTTCAATTTGTTTCATGTCTTCTCCAAACTATTCGATGTATTCATCATACTACTCCATTGGTTGGCAGTTTGAGATCGCTCCTATAGTAAGTATAAAAATCGTTTATGATACAAGTGGTAATCGTACATATATTATCAATTTGTTACCAATTTGGTATTTTCTGAACGGAGCCTGGAGACTTTATTTTATCAGTCCAAGTCAACCATAAATTCTTCTAATTGATAATATTGATCCCCAATATAAATTGATCTAATTGTACTTCACGCTCCAAATGATTGATGGTTCACTCAATCTCAATACAATATTTCTTGGGCGAAACAGAGGATATCTCGATCGGGGGAGAGAACGGGTAAATCCCATATGACCCAATATGTCTGACAAGTCGCACTATACGTCAACCCAAACTGCATCTTCCTCTCCAGGACTCCGAAAAGGTACTTTTGGAACACCAATGGGCATTAAATTAAAGAAAAAAAACTAAGTACTATACTTCACTTTAATATGGAAACGTAACAATGGGTTTATTGTCTTCATCCTTTTTTCTGTTTATTCTATTTTCTAGATAGATTGATTGGAAGGTTTATAGAGTAAGATAGAATGAATAAAGAAAAATTTTAACGAACGGAGCAATCGATCGTTCGAATGATAAACAAGTATCTATGCATTCGTTCCCACAAAATGGTACCAATTCTCCCATTGCGTATTGGTACTTATCGGGTATAGAATAGATCTGCTTCTCTTTGTTCTTATGAACAGAATTGTTCCGTTATTTTCAATGGAACGGAATAAATATTAACTCTTTCTCATACAGAATTCACTGAAAAGGTTAGGTACTTAGGTACATAGTATAGTCCTTTCCAATGCGATAAAATAAGGTGACATAGTGTCTATTTATCTTTGATAAAGGGGTATTTCCATGGGTTTGCCTTGGTATCGTGTTCATACTGTCGTATTGAATGATCCCGGTCGATTGCTTTCTGTCCATATAATGCATACAGCTCTAGTTTCTGGTTGGGCCGGTTCGATGGCTCTATACGAATTAGCGGTTTTTGATCCCTCTGACCCTGTTCTTGATCCAATGTGGAGACAAGGTATGTTCGTTATACCCTTCATGACTCGTTTAGGAATAACCAATTCGTGGGGTGGTTGGAGTATTTCAGGAGGAACTATAACGAATCCGGGTATTTGGAGTTATGAAGGTGTCGCAGGGGCACATATTGTGTTTTCTGGCTTGTGCTTCTTGGCAGCTATCTGGCATTGGGTGTATTGGGATCTAGAAATATTCTGTGATGAGCGTACGGGAAAACCTTCTTTGGATTTGCCGAAGATCTTTGGAATTCATTTATTTCTCTCAGGGGTGGCTTGCTTTGGCTTTGGCGCATTTCATGTAACAGGTTTGTATGGTCCTGGAATATGGGTGTCCGATCCTTATGGACTAACTGGAAAAGTACAATCTGTAAATCCAGCGTGGGGCGCGGAAGGTTTTGATCCTTTTGTTCCGGGAGGAATAGCCTCTCATCATATTGCAGCGGGTACATTGGGCATATTAGCAGGTCTATTCCATCTTAGTGTCCGTCCGCCTCAACGTCTATACAAAGGATTACGTATGGGAAATATTGAAACTGTACTTTCTAGTAGTATCGCTGCTGTTTTTTTTGCAGCTTTCGTTGTTGCTGGAACTATGTGGTATGGTTCAGCAACTACCCCAATCGAATTATTTGGTCCCACTCGTTATCAGTGGGATCAGGGATACTTTCAGCAAGAAATATATCGAAGAGTTAGCGCCGGACTAGCCGAAAATCTGAGTTTATCGGAAGCTTGGTCTAAAATTCCCGAAAAATTAGCTTTTTATGATTACATTGGTAATAATCCGGCAAAAGGGGGATTATTCAGAGCAGGCTCAATGGACAACGGGGATGGAATAGCTGTTGGATGGTTAGGACACCCCGTCTTTAGAGATAAAGAAGGGCGCGAGCTTTTTGTACGTCGTATGCCTACTTTTTTTGAAACATTTCCGGTAGTTTTAGTAGATGGAGACGGAATTGTGAGAGCCGATGTTCCTTTTAGAAGGGCAGAATCAAAGTATAGTGTTGAACAAGTAGGTGTAACTGTCGAGTTCTATGGTGGCGAACTCAATGGAGTTAGTTATGGTGATCCTGCTACTGTAAAAAAATACGCTAGACGTGCCCAATTAGGTGAAATTTTTGAATTAGATCGGGCTACTTTGAAATCCGATGGTGTTTTTCGTAGCAGTCCAAGGGGTTGGTTCACTTTTGGGCATGCTACGTTTGCTTTGCTCTTCTTTTTTGGACACATTTGGCATGGTGCTAGAACCTTGTTCAGAGATGTTTTTGCTGGTATTGATCCAGATTTGGATGCTCAAGTGGAATTTGGAACATTTCAAAAACTTGGGGATCCAACTACAAGGAGACAAGTAGTCTGATACAACATTGCTCTGGTATCTTTCGCCTCTATTTTTTTTTGATTTGATATAAGGTACCGGAGAAATCTTGATTTGAATCACCATTTATTCTTTGACTCTTTACTTTTCTTTATATGGTAAATGATCCAAAATATGGTAAATGATCCCAAATGAATAGGTGTGGAAGCTATAATTGTAAACCACGATCGAATCTATGGAAGCATTGGTTTATACATTCCTTTTAGTCTCGACTTTAGGGATAATTTTTTTCGCTATCTTTTTTCGAGAACCGCCTAAGGTTCCGACTAAAACTAAAAAAATGAAATAATTTTTCATTATCTCAATTGAAGTAAGGAGCCTCCCAATATGGGAGACTCATTACTTCAACTAGTCCCCGTGTTCTTCGAATGGATCTCTTAGTTGTTGAGAGGGTTGCCCAAAAGCGGTATATAAGGCGTACCCAGTAAAGCTTACAAGTAAACCAGATATGGAGATGGCGACTAGGGTTGCTGTTTCCATTTTTAGATAATTTCAAGATCACAATGGATCTACGATAAGATCGTTTATTTACAACTACAACGGAATGGTATACAAAGTCAACAGATCTCAACCAATGAATAGTATTTTATGGCTACACAAACCGTTGAGGGTAGTTCTAGATCTGGGCCAAGACGAACTACTGTAGGGAATTTATTGAAACCATTGAATTCGGAATATGGTAAAGTAGCACCGGGCTGGGGGACTACACCACTTATGGGGGTCGCAATGGCTCTATTTGCGATATTCCTATCTATTATTTTGGAAATTTATAATTCTTCCGTTTTACTGGATGGAATTTCAATGAGTTAGGTTCATAAGAACTAGAAAGTCCTAGTTTTTCAATCAAAAAAATTACTTTACTTAATACTTAAGAAAGACTCGGATTTCTAGACCATTCTGGTAGTTCGACCGTGAGATTTATTTGTTTCGGTATTTCCGGAATATGAGTGTGTGACTTGTTATAATTGATCCTATTGATAATACAGAAAATGGGCCTGTCATCTCTATCAAGATGATTCTACCTCGTCGGATATTTATTCTAGTATCTGGAGCACGGAATATATAGAATAGATCAAGAAAAGAAATATTTGAACTATGATTCATACCTACTATTTACTATTCAGACTTCGCAACCGGACTCAAAAAAAAATTCAAATAGGTATTTCCTAAATCAAACGATTTTTCTTCTTTCAGTTTGAACAAAGGACAAATGTTTCTCTAGATTTTGTTGAGTCATTACATCCATTCATTGAATAAGTGATCATCAAACGGTTCTTACTCAGAGAACCTTTGAGTTTAGCTTGAGGCTTTGCTTGATTAAATCATCGTGGTTCTAGTATGAATCTGAGGTTTCAATTGATTCATAGGGTCTCAACAAGGGAATTCCTATCAATAGCAAAACTATTGTTAATCTGCATTACGCACAAAAAACAACAAATCAAATAACAAATAAAAAAATAAATAAATAGGGAAGAGAAGATTCAAGAGGCCTGTAACGATCAACATAAAGAAAGACGGATGAGCCAACTTGATATTTTTGGCATTATCATCACAAAGAAGAGATTCCGGATTTTTGTTACTTCGTATCTTTGGGGCAAATCGAATCAAATGGCTAAGAAGTTTTGAACTTTCTATTACATATCCGTTGAAATCAGTATTTGTGTGTTTCCGCTTGAGCCGTACGAGATGAAATTCTCATATACGGTTCTCAGAGGGGGAATTCCTTTGGATTACCTATCTCAATAAGGTATATGATTGGTTTGAGGAACGTCTCGAGATTCAGGCGATTGCGGATGATATAACTAGTAAATATGTTCCTCCTCATGTCAACATATTTTATTGTTTAGGGGGGATCACACTTACTTGTTTTTTAGTACAAGTAGCTACAGGTTTTGCTATGACTTTTTACTATCGTCCAACCGTTACAGAAGCTTTTTCCTCTGTTCAATACATAATGACTGAGGCCAATTTTGGTTGGTTAATTCGATCAGTTCATCGATGGTCAGCAAGTATGATGGTTCTAATGATGATCCTGCACGTATTTCGTGTATATCTCACAGGTGGATTTAAAAAACCCCGCGAATTAACTTGGGTTACAGGTGTGGTTTTAGCTGTATTGACTGCATCTTTTGGTGTAACTGGTTATTCCTTACCTCGGGACCAAATTGGTTATTGGGCAGTAAAAATCGTGACAGGTGTACCTGAAGCTATTCCTGTAATAGGATCGCCTTTGGTAGAGTTATTACGTGGAAGTGCTAGTGTGGGCCAATCCACTTTGACTCGTTTTTATAGTTTACACACTTTTGTATTGCCTCTTCTTACTGCCGTATTTATGTTAATGCACTTTCCAATGATACGTAAGCAAGGTATTTCGGGTCCTTTATAGAGAAGACAGATCATAGATATTTGTAATTGATCATATATCATATTGGGAAGGAACAATACTATTTCATTGCTACAAATATGGATTATTGAAAAAATAAGACATGTTATTTGGATACTTCTCTTCAACTCCGAAGTATTGTATTTCTTAATTGATACGAATAGTTGAAGTGGATTTTCCGAAGAGAGGATGGATTATGGGAGTGTGTGACTTGAACTATTAATTGGGCCAT